ATTCTTGTAGTTAAATTTTTTAACGATGGTTTTTCAGGCCATAAATCTCGGAGAGAGGCCGAGCAGGAATTTATGATAGAATTTGTTTTATTTTTAGGGGTGTGTTTCGCTTTGGGTGGTCTGGCAGTCGCGTCTAACCCGTCTCCCTATTATGGGGTTTTAGGGTTGGTAGTAGCGGCTGTTGCAGGATGTGGTTGGTTGGTGAGTTTGGGAGTTTCTTTTGTGTCTTTGGTACTTGTGATGGTCTATTTGGGTGGGATGTTGGTGGTGTTTGTTTATTCGGTTTCATTGGCGGCGGATCCTTATCCTGAGTCTTGGGTGAGTTGGGGGGTAGTTGGTTATGGTGTGGGAATGGGGTTGGTTGTGTTGGTAGGCATTGCTATGGGGGGTGTGTTAGATTTGTTAGTGGGGGAGGGTACGGTTAATAATGGGGGGTTGTTGTCGGTTCGGTCTGATTTTAGTGGGGTGGCAGTTCTTTATTCGGAGGGAGTGGGGTTACTTTTGATTGGGGGGTGAGGGTTGTTGTTGACTTTGTTTGTGGTGCTGGAGCTTGTGCGGGGGTTGTCTCGGGGGGCAATTCGGGCTGTTTAAGGGGAGGTCAGGGAGTAGTTTAGGTTAAAATGCCAGCTTTGGGAGTTGGTGATGAAGGTTTGAGTCCTTTCTTCCTGATGGTGTGGTGGGTTTTGGGTAAACTCTAAGAAGGGGTTTATTCTTCAATCTTTGGCTTACAAGACCAATGTTTTAATAAACTATTAGAGTTGATTAGAGTTTCAGTATTTTATTTTCTAGTGCGGCTGCGAGAGGGAAAAGGACTAGAATGATTGTGAAGTAGGTGAGTGAGGCTAGTTGGCCGATGATGATGAACGGGTGTTCTACTGGTTGGCTTCCCACCCATGTCAGGATTAGGACGTTTGCAACTAGGGCTCAGAATAGGATTTGGGAGATGGGACGGAAGGTTATTGATCGTAGTTTTGATGTGTGGAGTAGGGGCATTAGGAATAGTACAAGGATTGAGGCGGCTAGGGCTAGTACGCCTCCTAGTTTGTTTGGGATAGATCGTAGGATGGCGTAGGCGAATAGGAAGTATCATTCGGGTTTGATGTGTGGGGGTGTGACTAGGGGGTTGGCTGGTGTGAAGTTTTCTGGGTCTCCTAATATGTTAGGGGAGAATAGGGCTAGGGAGACGAGTAGGGCGATTATTAGTGCGAAGCCCAGGATGTCTTTTACAGTGTAGTATGGGTGGAATGGGATTTTGTCGCAGTCTGAGGGTACTCCTGTTGGGTTGTTTGATCCTGTTTCATGTAGGAAGGTGAGGTGGACTAGTGTGAGGCCTACGATGACGAATGGGAGTAGGAAGTGGAGTGCGAAGAATCGGGTTAGAGTGGGGTTGTCGACGGAGAATCCTCCCCAGGCTCATTCTACTAGTGTTTGTCCGATGTACGGGATTGCTGAGAATAGGTTTGTGATGACTGTAGCGCCTCAGAATGATATTTGTCCTCATGGCAGGACGTATCCTACAAAGGCTGTTGCTATGAGGGTTAGAAGGAGAATGACTCCGATGTTTCAGGTTTCTTTGTTTAGGTATGAGCCGTAGTAGATTCCTCGGCCGATGTGAAGGTAGATGCAGATGAAGAAGAAGGAGGCGCCGTTTGCATGGAGGTTGCGGATTAGTCAGCCGAATTGGACGTCACGGCATATGTGGGCTACGGAGGAGAAGGCTAGGTTGGTGTCTGCTGTGTAGTGTATGGCTAGCAGTAGACCGGTAACGATTTGAGTGATTAAGCAAATACCCAGAAGAGACCCGAAGTTTCACCATGTTGAGATGTTTGATGGTGTGGGCAGGTCAATTAGGGCGTCATTGATGATTTTTAGGATTTGGTGGTTTTTACGAAGATTGAGGGCCATTAGTCTATTCTGTGTATAGATATAAGGATGATGATGATGGATAGAGCAAATGCTCCTAGGTAGGCCTTGATTAGGCCAGAGTGAAGAGAGGTTGCGGTTTTGGTTGCTATTAGTTGTAGGTGGGCTAGTCCTTCTGGGCCAATGGTTTTGAATCAGGATAGGTCGATTAGATGTGAGGCAATGTTTTGTCCCCCGCTGAGGAAGTTAGATATGCTTAGGCGATGAGTCAGGTGGTTGAAATATCCTAGGGAGGTGGAGAAGTTTGATAGTGTAGTTTGTTTTGTGAGGATTAGGGTTTGGGATATTTTTGAGATTTCTAGGGCTAGGGCAATTCCTAGGGCGGTTACTATCAGGGCTGTTATTTTGATGGAGAGGGGTATAGTTATTGTGGGGGTTTTTGTTGGGATGATGAAGGAGGTGATGAGGAATCCTGCTAGGATGCTTCCTAGTGCAAGTCGAGTGATGGGTGAGGTTACTGCGGGGTTATTTTCATTTATTGGGGTTATAGGGGGAATTCGGACGAAGCCGGTCTGTACTAGTACGGTTATACGGATTGTGTAAACTGCAGTGAATGATGTGGCTAGTAGTGTTAGCAGGAGGGCTCAGGTGTTTAGGTAGGATGTGTTTAGGCTTTCGATAATTTGGTCTTTTGAGTAGAAGCCTGCTAGGAATGGCGTCCCTATTAGGGCTAGGTTACCGATAGTGAGACATGAGGTGGTTGTGGGTATTATTTTTTGGAGACCTCCTATTTTTCGGATGTCTTGTTCACCGTTTAGGTTGTGGATGATGGATCCTGAGCACAGGAAGAGCATGGCTTTGAAGAATGCGTGGGTTGAAATGTGGAGGAAGGCTAGTTCGGGGAGGTTTAGTCCGATTGTAACTATTATTAGTCCTAGTTGGCTTGAGGTGGAGAAGGCAATGATTTTTTTAATGTCGTTTTGGGTGAGGGCACATGTGGCTGCGAATAGGGTGGAGATAGCTCCTAGACATAGGCAGAGGGTTAGGGCGGTTTGGTTGTTGCTGAATAGGGGGTGGGTTCGGATGAGTAGGAAGATTCCGGCTACTACTATTGTGCTGGAGTGGAGCAGGGCTGATACGGGGGTGGGGCCTTCTATGGCAGCTGGGAGTCATGGGTGTAGGCCGAATTGGGCTGATTTACCTGTTGCAGCCAGGATGAGGCCTAGCAGGGGTAGTGTTGGGGTTTGGGATGGAGATGAAAGTTGGTGGATTTCTCAGGTGTTTATGGCAGAGGCTAGTCATGCTATGCAGAGGATAAGTCCTACGTCTCCTACTCGGTTGTATAGTACGGCTTGGAGGGCGGCGGTGTTGGCTTCTGCTCGGCCGTGTCATCAGCTGATTAGGAGGAAGGATATAATCCCTACCCCTTCTCAGCCGATAAATAGGACGAATAAGTTGTTAGCGATGATTAGGATGAGTATTGCTATTAGGAAGAATAGCAGATAGGTGAAGAATTTTGTGATGTAGGGATCTGAGGCTATGTATCATGTTGCGAATTGTAGAATAGACCATGATACGAATAATGCGATTGGGAAAAAGGTTAGCGAGTAGAAGTCTATTTTTAGGCTAATGGGGATTTTAAAGTTCATGATAAATTTTCATTCCCATAGGGAAGTTAGGCTTTCTGTCCCGGAGTAGATGTGGATTGTTATAGGGACAAGGCTGATTAGGAAGGATGTTTTGACTGTGTTTGTGATTGAATTTGGGGTGTTCTTGAAGTTGGGGACTAGGAGAGGGAATAGGATGGGGGTAAATAGAGTTGTTAGGGTCAGGAGTATAAAGGTATTTAGGATTAGTGCTTGATCCATTACTTTCACTTGGATTTGCACCAAGATGAGTGGCTCCTAAGACCATTGGATTACTGTTATCCTTTGAAAGTAAGGGGACTGAGGTTTTATGCTCAGATTCAAGAGTTAGCAGTTCCTGTTGGTTTGACCTCCCCTCGGCAGGTAAGAAGAGTTTAACTTCTATTTTTAGGATCACAGCCTAATGTTTTGGTTGAAACTATACTTGCATATAGGGACTCCGGAGATTAGTTCGGGTTTGAGGATTAGGAGTAGCATGGGGATTATGTGAAGAGCCATGAGGAGGTGTTCTCGGGTGGAGGAGTTTTGGATTGAGGTGATGTGGGATGGAAGTGGGCCTCGTTGTGTTATTGTGAGCATGTATAAAGTGTATGAGGCGGTGAGCAGGATTGCTGCTCCTGTTAGGATGATTGTGAAGGCTGATCAGTTGAATAGTGCAACTACAATGGTTAATTCTGCTATGAGGTTCGTTGTTGGAGGGAGAGCTATGTTTGTGAGGTTGGCTAGGAGTCATCAGGTGGCTATTAGTGGCAGGAGAGGTTGGAGTCCTCGTGTGAGTAGAAGGATTCGGCTGTGGGTTCGTTCATAGTTGGTGTTGGCTAGACAGAATAGTATTGAGGAGGTTAGGCCGTGTGAGATTATTAGGATTATTGCTCCCGAGAATGCTCATTGGGTTTGGATTATGGTTGCAGCTACGACTAGTCCTATGTGGCTGACAGATGAGTAGGCGATTAGTGATTTCAGGTCAATTTGTCGTAGGCAGATGGCACTAGTTATTAGGGCCCCTCAGAGAGCTAGGGTGATGAATGGATAGTGCAGGTTGTTTGATGCTGGGTTTACTAGAATTGTGATTCGTATGATGCCGTAGCCTCCTAGTTTTAGAAGTAGGGCGGCTAGTAGTATGGAGCCGGCGATTGGTGCTTCTACGTGGGCTTTTGGTAATCATAAGTGTAGGCCGTATAGGGGGGCTTTAACTATGAAGGCTAGTAGTAGTGCTAGGCTTGCGATGAGTCCGGATCAGGAAGTGTTTAGCGTAGGGTGTGATAGTTTTAGTATGGGTAGGTATAGTGTGCCGATTAGGTTTTGTAGGTGTAAGATGGCAATTAGTAGGGGGAGTGAGCTGGCCAAGGTGTAGAATAGGAGGTAAATGCCAGCATTTAGTCGTTCTGGTTGATTCCCTCATCGTGTGATGAGGATGAGGGTGGGGATGAGAGTTGCTTCGAATGAGATGTAGAAGAGTATTAGTTCGGAGGCTGAGAAGGCTAGGAGGATGAATAGTTGAGCCAGGACTACTGTTGCGGCGAAGATTCGTTTACGAATGGTAGGTTCTTGTTCTAGGTGGTTTTGGCTTGCTATGATTATGAGAGGGAGGAGCCAGCATGACAGAACTAGGAGGGGGGAAGAGATTTGGTCGATTGATGATCAGGGGGTCAGGCCTTTGCTTGGGTAGTATGTGGGGGTTAGTCATTGTAGGCTGACGGTTGCAATGAGTAGGCCATGTAGAGTAATGTTGGTTCATAGGTGTTTAAGTGGAGACATGAGGGCTAGGGGTAGTAGTGTTGCAGTTGGGATGATGATTTTTAGCATTGTAGGAGGTTGAAGTTGTGGAGGTGGTCGGAGCCGTGGGTCCGGGTGGAGGCTACCAGTAGGGCTAAGCCTGTGCCTGCTTCGCAGGCGGAGAATGTTAGTATGATAATTGGTAGGATGGTGGAGGATGGTGATTGTATTTGGATGGGTCATATGGCGAGGGCTACGTATATGGATAGTATCATGCTCTCTAAACATAGTAGGGCGGAGATTAAGTGGGTTCGGTGGAAAGCTAGGCCTAGGCTGCTTAGGGTGAAGGCTGAGTAAAAGCTAAGGTGCAGGTAGGACATGAAGAAAGTTATAGGGTGTGAGCTATAATTTGTTGAGTCGAAATCAACCGTCTTGATTAGACTAACTTTCTGTTATTCTGCTCATTCTAGTCCTCCTTGGATTCATTCGTAGATTAACCCTAATGTTAGGATAAGAAGCAGGAAGGAAGTTCAGATTAGAGTAGTGGTGGGGGATTCTAGTTGGATGGCCCATGGCAGTGGGAGTAGTAGAGCGATTTCTAGGTCGAACAGGAGGAATAAGATGGCTACTAGGAAGAATCGAATTGAAAATGGGAGTCGAGCGGATCCTAGGGGATCGAATCCGCATTCATATGGGGATAGTTTTTCTGAGTCTGGGTTTATTTGGGCGAGTCAAAAGTTTAGGATAGTTAGTAGGATGCTTAGGGTGAGTGATAGGGTTAATATGAACAGGATTATGTTTATTACTCTTCTCTGGGTTTAAACCAGATTCTAAGGATTGGAAGTCGATTGTAATGGATATACTAGAAGAGTATGAACCTCATCAATAGATAGAGATGTAAAGGAATAGTCATACGACGTCTACGAAGTGTCAGTATCAGGCGGCTGCTTCAAATCCGAAGTGGTGGCCTGATGTGAAGTGGTATTTGATTAGACGTAGAAGGCATACTAGGAGGAATGTTGAGCCGATGATTACGTGTAAGCCGTGGAATCCGGTAGCGACGAAGAAGGTAGAGCCGTAGATTCCATCTGCGATGGAGAATGGTGCTTCGTAGTATTCTATGGCCTGTAGTGCAGTGAAGTAGAACCCTAGGAGAACTGTTAGGATGAGGGCTTGAATTGCTTGTTTTCGGTTGGCTTCTGTGATGCTGTGGTGGGCTCATGTCACGGTGACTCCGGAGGCTAAGAGGATGGCAGTGTTTAGTAGTGGGACTTCTATGGGGTTTAGGGGTTTGATTCCTACAGGTGGTCATTGTCCTCCTAGCTCTGGGGTGGGGGCTAGGCTTGAGTGGAAGAAGGCTCAGAAGAAGCCTAGAAAGAAGAAGGCTTCGGATGTGATGAATAGGGCCATTCCGTATCGCAATCCTTTTTGTACAGTGGGGGTATGGTGGCCTTGGAATGTGCTTTCTCGGATGATGTCGCGTCATCATTGGAATATGACTAGGGCAGTGGAGAGTAAGCCTAGGATAAGCAGTTTGGGGGAGTTGTAGTGGAATCATATTGTTAATCCTGAGGTGGTTAGGAGAGCGGCGGCAGCGCCTAGAATAGGTCATGGGCTTGGGTCTACTATGTGGTAAGAATGTGCTTGGTGTGCCATTGGGGTTGTTAGATATTTTCTTGTAAATAAAGGCTTAGTAGAAGTACGAACACATAGGCTTGGATTATTGCTACTGCTACTTCTAGGACGGTTAGCAGGAGTAGGACCAGGAAAGTTAGTAGTGAAACTGCTGGTATTGTGGAGGACAGGGCTATTGTGGCTGTGGAGATGAGTTGAATGAGTAGGTGTCCTGCTGTGAGGTTGGCTGTTAGGCGTACTCCTAGAGCTAGTGGGCGGATGAGTAGGCTTGTTGTTTCGATTAGGATTAGGGCGGGAATTAATGGGGTTGGAGTGCCTTCTGGAAGTAGATGTCCTAGTGAGGCAGATGGTTGGTTTCGTAGTCCCGTCAGTAGTGTAGCAAGCCATAGGGGGAAGGCCAGGGCTAGGTTTATAGATAGTTGGGTGGTTGGGGTGAATGTATATGGTAGTAGGCCCAGGAGGTTAATGAGTAAGAGGAAGATTATTAGGGATGTCAGGATTAGAGCTCATTTGTGTCCTTTTTTGTCTAGGGGTATTATTAGTTGCTTTGTGATTAGGTTGACGAACCATAGTTGGAGGGTTGAGAGTCGGTTGGTGATCCATCGGTTGTCCAGGGAGGGGATCAGAAGGGCTGGGAATGTTATTGAGATGAGGATGAGTGGGATGCCAAGGAGGGAGGGGCTTGAGAATTGGTCGAAGAAGCTTAGGTTCATGGTCAGGTTCAAGGGGTGGTGTTTGGGGTGGTAGGGGGTTTGCTGGATGGGGGGTTTATTGTTACGAATGATAGGAGTTTAGGTTGAATGATAAGGGAAAAAGTGAGTCATGAAATGATCATGATAAAAAATCAGGGTGCGGGGTTTAGTTGAGGCATGTCATTAAGGAGGGGTGCAGTCCTCTTTCTTTAGCTTAAAAGGCTAACGCTGGTTCATAGCTTCTTAATGATTAGGAGGATGCTAGAGAGGATCAGCTTTCGAAATTAGCGAGGGGGGTGGATTCTACCACAATTGGTATGAAGCTGTGGTTAGCTCCACAAATTTCTGAGCATTGTCCGTAGAAAACTCCGGGTCGTGAGGCAAGGAAGGAGGTTTGGTTGAGGCGACCTGGGATTGCGTCAGTTTTTACACCTAGGCTTGGGACGGCTCATGAGTGTAGTACGTCGTCGGCAGTAACGATTACTCGGATTGTGGAGCTTATAGGGACTACAACGCGGTGGTCGACTTCTAGTAATCGGAAGTGTCCTAGGGGTAGGTCTGATGTTGGGATTATGTAGGAGTCGAATGTGAGGTCTTTAAGGTCGGTGTATTCGTATGTCCAGTATCATTGGTGGCCGATGGCTTTTAGGGTCAGGTCGGGTTCGTTGATTTCGTCTATTATGTATAGGATTCGTAGGGATGGAAGGGCAAGTGTAACTAGGACTATAGCTGGTAGGATTGTTCATACGAGTTCAATTTCTTGTGCGTTTACTGTGCTTGAAGATAGTTTTTCTGTGAGTATGTGTGTTAACAGGTAGAGTACTAGGCTACAGATTGCTAATGCAATCATTAGGGCGTGATCATGGAATCCTATTAGTTCTTCCATGATTGGGGAGGAGGCGTCTTGGAAATTAAGTTGTGAGTGGTTGGCCATGTTTAGGTGAAGAGGCGTGCAAGGGTTTAACTTGCAATTTAGTCTTGACAAGGCTATGTAATTGTTTTACTAACGTCTCTTTATGAGAAAGAAGCATAAGTGGTTTATGCGGTTGGCTTGAAACCAACATATGGGGGTTCGACTCCTTCCTTTCTTGGACTTGGACGAAGGCGGGTTCTTCGAAGGTGTGGAATGGGGGTGGGCAGCCGTGGATTCATTCTACGTTGGTGCTTGTTAGTTCTGGTTGTAGGACTTTACGTTTTGATGCGAAGGCTTCTCAGATGATGAAGACCAGTATGATTACGGCTGTCAGGGAGATGAGTGAGCCTACTGAGGAGATGGTGTTTCATAGAGTGTAGGCATCGGGGTAGTCTGAGTATCGTCGTGGCATGCCAGCTAGGCCTAGGAAGTGTTGTGGGAAGAAGGTTAGATTTACACCTACGAATATCACACCGAAGTGGGTTTTGGCTCATGTTGAGTGGAGGGTGTATCCGGTGAATAGGGGGAATCAGTGTGTGAAGCCTGCTAGGATTGCGAACACTGCTCCTATTGATAGGACATAGTGGAAATGGGCTACTACGTAGTAGGTGTCGTGTAGGGCGATGTCTAGTGAGGAGTTTGCTAGGACGATTCCTGTTAGTCCTCCGATTGTGAATAGGAAGATGAACCCTAAGGCTCATAGTATTGGAGGGTCTCATTTGATTGTGCCTCCGTGTAGTGTTGCTAGTCAGCTGAATACTTTAATTCCGGTTGGAATAGCAATAATTATAGTGGCGGATGTGAAGTATGCTCGGGTGTCAACGTCTATTCCGACTGTGAATATGTGGTGGGCTCATACGATAAACCCTAGGAATCCGATGGATAGCATGGCTCATACTATTCCTATGTAGCCGAATGGTTCTTTTTTCCCTGCGTAGTAGGTTACAACGTGAGAAATAATTCCGAATCCTGGTAGAATTAGGATGTATACTTCTGGGTGGCCGAAGAATCAGAAGAGGTGTTGGTATAGAACTGGGTCACCTCCTCCTGCAGGGTCGAAGAATGTGGTGTTGAGGTTGCGGTCTGTGAGGAGCATTGTGATTCCTGCGGCGAGGACGGGAAGGGAGAGGAGTAGTAGGACTGCGGTGATTAGGACGGATCAGACGAATAGGGGNGTTTGGTATTGTGATAGGGCTGGGGGTTTTATATTGATTGCTGTTGTGATGAAGTTGATTGCTCCTAGGATTGAGGAGATACCGGCTAAGTGCAGGGAGAAGATTGCAAGGTCGACGGAAGCTCCAGCATGCGCTAGGTTACCAGCTAATGGGGGGTATACTGTTCAGCCTGTGCCCACTCCTGCTTCAACCGTGGAGGATGCTAGCAGTAGCAGGAAAGATGGGGGGAGTAGTCAGAAGCTTATGTTGTTTATCCGTGGGAATGCTATATCTGGGGCTCCGATTATTAGTGGCACTAGTCAGTTTCCGAAGCCACCGATTATGATTGGCATAACTATGAAGAAGATTATTACGAAAGCGTGGGCTGTGACGACTACGTTGTAGACTTGGTCGTCTCCTAGGAGGGCTCCAGGCTGTCCTAGTTCTGCTCGAATGAGGAGGCTTAGGGCGGTACCTACTATTCCAGCTCATGCGCCAAAAATTAGGTATAGGGTCCCGATATCTTTGTGGTTGGTTGAGAATAGTCATCGGTTAATGAATGTCATAGGTAAGATGGCTGAGTGTATAAGCGTTAGGCTGTAGTCCTTTTTACAGAGGTTCAATTCCTCTTCTTATCGGCTCTGTAGTGAAGTTCATAATGGGTTGCAAGCTCATTGATGTGCATTAATTATGCGCCGGAGTCTTAGGCAGAGGCCTGTTGGATAGGGCATGTAGCTGTTAACTATAGAGTCATGGGATCGAAGCCCATCTGCCTAGTAAACTGTGAGGTCCTAGCTTAATTAAAGTACCTGGGTTGCATTCAGGGGATGCAGGATAACATCCTGCGGACTTTAGCAGAAACTAAGAGGGTCTAACTCTTGTCTAAGGCTTTGAAGGCCTTCGGTTTAAATTAATCCTAAGCTTCTTAGATGGCAGTGAGAATCATAGGTGAAATAGGAAGAAGGGTGATGGATATTGTGGCCAGGATGGCAATTAGGATACTGGTTGATTTGCCAGTGCGCCATTGTTTTATGTGGTTTGTGGTGTGTGGTGGGAGTGTGATTGTTGTGCAGTATGCTAGGCGAAGGTAGAAGAACAGGCTTAGTAGTGAGAGGAGGGATATAAGTGTGGCTGCGGGGATTATTTCTTGTTTGGTTAGTTCTTGGATGATAAGTCATTTAGGGAGGAACCCTGTTAGGGGNGGTAGTCCTGCTAGGGATAGTAGGGTTAGAAGCAGGACTGCGTTTAGGGATGGGACTTTAGTTCATGCAGTTATTAGGGTAGATAGTTTTAGTACTTTAATTGAGTTCAGGGCTAGAAAGACGGTTGCGGTTATTATAGTGTATAGGTAGAAGTTAAGTAGGGTAAGTTTAGGGTTGTAGGCAATAATGATTGCTATTCATCCTAGGTGGGAGATAGAAGAGAAAGCTAAGATTTTTCGGATTTGTGTTTGGTTCAGGCCCATTCATCCTCCTAGGGCTGCTGAGAGGATGGCTAGGATAGTTAGTAGGGTGGGGTTCAGTGCTGAGGAGGTTATGTATAGGAGGGTAATTGGGGGGAGTTTTATGACGGTAGATAGGAGGAGGCCAGTTGAGAGAGGAGAGCCTTGTAGTACTTCCGGGAATCAGAAGTGGAATGGGACTAAGCCTAGTTTTATTGCGATTGCTGAGGTGAGGATTAGACTAGATGTTGGGTGGGATAATTGAGTAATGTCTCATTGACCGGTGTGCCATGCGTTAGTTATGCTGGAGAATAGTACTAGGGCCGAGGCGGCTGATTGGGTTAGAAAATATTTTGTGGCTGCTTCAATGGATCGTGGGTGATGGGACTTTGAGATTAATGGTAAGATGGCGAGTGTGTTGATTTCTAGGCCGGCTCAGGCTATGATTCAGTGGTTGCTTGAGATTGTGATGGTGGTTCCCAGAAGTAGGCTAGTTACAAAAATTAGTTTTGCTTGGGGGTTCATTAGCAGGGGAAGGAGTTGAACCATCATTTTCGGGGTATGGGCCCGATAGCTTGTTTAGCTGACCCTACTAGAAAGTAATATAAGGGAAGTATGGAGGATTTTGATTCCTCTAGTGTAGGTTCGATTCCTGCTTTTCTAAGATTTAGGAAATGAGAGGGTTGGTATACCTCCATGTTCACTTTATCATAGTGACCCTTAGTATTCAGGCACATTTCCGGAGAAGTCTATAAGTAAGGGGGAAGTCCCGCGTAGCAGATCGGTAAGCTGACATGTCAGAGGCATAGAGCGAGTGTAAGTGGTAGGAAGTTTTTTCATAGTAGGTGTATTAATTGGTCGTATCGAAATCGTGGGTAGGAAGCTCGAATTCATAGAAACCCGGCTGATAGTAGCAGTACTTTTGTAGCTAGTACTACAGGAAATAGTTCTTGGGGAGGGTTTAGTAGGCTAGGGTTAAAGAACAGAATGGTAGTGATAGTGTTTATGAGCATAATATTGGCGTATTCGGCTAAGAAGAATAGTGCAAATGGGCCTGCTGCGTATTCTACGTTAAACCCGGAAACTAATTCGGACTCTCCCTCTGTGAGATCAAAGGGGGCTCGATTGGTTTCAGCAAGTGTAGAAACATATCATATTATGGCTAAGGGTCAACATGAGAAAATGAGGTATAAGGGTTCTTGAGTCACTGCAAGGGTGCTGAGGGTGTAGTTACCGCTAAGGATGACGACGGATAAGAGGATGATTGCTAAGGTCACTTCATATGAGATTGTTTGGGCTACTGCTCGTAGTGCACCAATTAATGCGTATTTTGAGTTGGAGGCTCAGCCGGACCATAAGATGGAGTAGACCGCTAGGCTTGATATGGCTAGTAGGAACAGTAAGCCTAGGTTGAGGTCTGCTAGTGAAAAGGGTAGGGGGAGTGGAGTTCAGATGGAGATTGCTAGGAGTAGGGCTAGTATTGGGGTTGCAATAAATAGGAGTGGGGAGGATGTTGATGGTCGAATGGGTTCTTTGATGAATAGTTTTACTCCGTCTGCCAGTGGTTGCAGTAGGCCATATGGGCCTACGATGTTAGGGCCTTTTCGGCTTTGCATGTAGCTTAGAATTTTGCGTTCTACTAGTGTGAGAAAGGCCACTGCAATTAAGATTGGTAGGGCGTAGGAGAGGGCTATGATAAAGTTAATTAGTAGGGGGTAGTTGGTCATGGGTGATCTGGTTAAGCTAGGGAGAGGATTTGAACCTCTGATTTAAAGGACTTAAGCCTTTTGCATTTTCCGAGCTCTGCCACGCTAGCTGGTCCTTTTCTTGGACGTGGTGTGGTGTGATAGCCTTTTGTAATTTAGTTGATTTCATTACTTAAAGCGGAGGCTTGCCTGCAGTATTGGCCTCACTTTTCCTATCCTTTCGTACTGGGAAGAGTTCATCATAGATAGAAACCGACCTGGATTACTCCGGTCTGAACTCAGATCACGTAGGACTATTAATCGTTGAACAAACGAACCCTTAGTAGCGGCTGCACCACTAGGATGTCCTGATCCAACATCGAGGTCGTAAACCTCCCCGTCGATACGGACTCTCGGAGGAGATTGCGCTGTTATCCCTGGGGTAGCTTGGTCCATTGATCAATTGTATTGGGTCTGGGTGCTATTAGCACGTTGAGGGGTTGCTCTCAGTCTAGAGGTGTGGTCTAATTTTTGGAGGTTTTGTTTTGCTCCAAGGTCGCCCCAACCGAAAAACGCAGACCAGTGTCTTATGTGTCAGTGAACCCAGTGGGTGAATATGTGATATAAGGTGGTTGCTGGTTTTAAAGTTCCACAGGGTCTTCTCGTCTTATGTGTTTATCCCTGCTTTTGTACAGGGAGATCAATTTCACCGATTGCCTGTAAGAGACAGTTAAGACCTCGTTTAGCCATTCATACTAGTCTCGATTTATGGGACAATTGATTGCGCTACCTTTGCACGGTTAGGATACCGCGGCCGTTGAACGTGAGTCACCGGGCAGGCATCACCTTCAATACTTGTCTACTGTTTGCTGAAGGCTATGTTTTTGGTAAACAGTCGGGCCTTGACGTGCTTGCCGAGTTCCTTTTACAGGTTTTAATCTTTCTTAATGGACGCTCCTCTGTCGGGTTAACAATGTACTTAATACTCTGCTTGTTTGATTTGTCGTATATTGGTAGTTTGTTAATAATGTGCCGATGTAAGCTTGCGTCGTAGAGGGAGGACCCAGGTTACTCATTCTAGCATTAATTCTCCTATTTGGGTATAGGTTAGCCTGTTAATGATGAGGGAGTCATATTGTTCTTATATTTTTGTATGGTAGAGCTTTAACGCACTCTTTGTTGATGGCTGCTTGAGGGCCCACAGTATAATTGGAAGGTTGGTACTTATCCGCTCGTAGAGATTGTATTCTTTTTTAAAGGAGCTGTACCTCCTTTAAATTGCCCTTAATTCGCTTCATTAGGGTTTGTGTGTTTCCTTGGAGAAGAATTAAGAGTGAACTAAGATTCGTTTCACAGGCAACCAGCTATCACCCAGCTCGGTTGGCTTTTCACCTCTACTAACAAGTCATCCCACTCTTTTGCCACAGAGACGGGTGCGCTCAAAATAGCTGCTCGTAAGTAGCTCGCTTGGGTTTCGGGATGGCAAACTTAAAGTCATTTTGCTTGGTTTTTCTTGCTAGACCATGATGCAAAAGGTACAAGGGTTGATCTTTGCTGTTTTTAGCTTAGTTTATTTCATTAATATTTCATCTTTCCCTTACGGTACGTAGTCTCTATCGCTCCAAAGGTGTCTTTTCTATCGCCTATACTGGGACTGGTGAATGCTTTAGTTGGGTGTATGAAGTAGCTTTGTTATTCCAGGTCATGTCGATTGGGCTAGAGTTTGGCATCAAGACGATCTGATGTTAGCAGACATTTTTCAGGTGTAAGCTGAATGCTTTTGTTTAAGCTACGTCTTGGTAGCCTAAGTGCACCTTCCGGTACACTTACCTTGTTACGACTTACCTCATCTTTGGCTGGATGGCTTATTAGTTTATTGGGGGGGGGGGCGCCTATGAGGAGGGTGACGGGCGGTATGTACGTGCCCCAGGGCCGGCTTAAAGAGGGCTCGATTGTCCCACTTTACTGCTAAATCCGCCTTCCAGGGGTTGTTTCATACCCCTTTGCCGTGTGTTCTAGTCTAGAAAATGTAGCCCATTACTCCCATTCCATAGGCTATACCTTGACCTGTCGTATTAGCGTGGTGGGGCTATTGCGCTCACTGTTTGGCCTTCAGGGTGGGTGAACTGGAGACGGCGGTATGTAGGCTGTTTTGGCAAGGAATGGTTAGGTATATCGTGGATCATCGATTACAGAACAGGCTCCTCTAGGTGGGTTTGGGGCACCGCCAAGTCCTTAGAGTTTTAAGCGTTGGTGCTCGTAGTTCTCGGGCGGATGCTTTAGTAGGTGTAAGCATCAAGATTTAGGGCCAGGCATAGTGGGGTATCTAATCCCAGTTTGGGCCCTGGCTTTCGTGGAGTTCAATTAATCGTTGTTCTAAGATCTTCTTTGACGAGGAGGCCTTATTGGCATCTTGGGCTTGTGACAGCTCAGTTGCTTTTTAATCTTAGCTACTTGGATAACATGTGACCACTCTTTACGCCGTTATAATGTTAATTTGGGTCTCCTGTATGACCGCGGTGGCTGGCACAGGATTTACCAACCCTAAATTTGCTATGGCTAAGTCAAGTTTACACTCATTGCTTAATATTAACTACTGCTGAGTACCCGTGGGGGTGTGGCAAGTGCAAGGCGTCTTGGGCTACGGTTATGGTGAGCCTGATACCCGCTCCTATCTACCTGATTAAGGTTTCCAGGGCTTCTACACTGGAGCGCGGATACTTGCATGTATATACCTAGCAAAAACTAACAGTAAGGTTAGGACTAAGTCTTTTGTTCTTGGGTGTGTGTGGCAGCCATCTTGACATCTTCAGTGTCATGCTTTCTATAAGCTACAAGAACGTAGGGGGATTTGGTGCATAATTGGTTCATGGTTTGTGAACATGATTCTTATTTTGTTGGTTTTTGATGGGGGGGGTGTGTGTTAGGAAAAGTTGGTTTATGTAGTTTTAGGGATATGTTGGTGTAGTGATGGTGATTGGTTGTTGTTTTAATGGTAGAAAATGTGGAGAAAGATTAGTTTAAGGTGGATTGATGATGGGTAATTTGGATAATGTAGGGGCATATGGTTTAATTTTTAACGAAAAAAACAAAAAATGTCAAGATAAAAAAAAAGATGCGTAAAACTAGGTTTAAATGACAATTCCTAGTGAATGAAATAATAAAATTTATGTCCGGCAACCATTACACTATCTGTTGTCTAGAGGTAGGTAGCGCGCCCTCCATGAATGGGGTCAAAGTGCATCAGTGCCAAGTTTGCGACGACCTTATCCGTTAGACCATGACATTCTGGGTGTTAGGGGATTCATATGTTCGGTAGTCATGTGATGGACATGTCAAGAGGAAGATATCACCTGCTCTGCACTTGAGGGGCTTATTGAAGAGACGCCAAAAAAAACAAGTGTAGGAGGTCGGTATGCCGAGGTAATGAAGTTAGGGAGGACTATTCAACCGACCACTTGTATCAGTGAAGGGCAAGAAGGAGGGAATGGTGGAGGTATGTTCCTGAAGTTACAACCAATAGCGCAAAAGAGCAAGTTTGTTAAATGTATGCGCCTGCAGGGCAATAACGTAATTCACCTATGACGTTGAGTAGCTCGGTTCTCGTGAGAAGCGCGATCAATAGATAACCATGTCCTCTGGCTTGGGAGTGCTTGAAGGCTGTTGGCGGACAATTGTAGTTAGGAGGTGGGCGAATTCAGTAGACTAGGAGAATTCAAAGGTGTACTGGGACATTCCTCGTTTACTAGGTTGGAGGTTATGTGTAGTAGGTAAGTCTCTGGGTGTATGGGTAACGCTTGCGGCTTGGCCGTGGGTAGGAACACTTGGGCTGTATGGTACCTGAAACAAGGATGTGCCTGGAGGAGTTGTTGGCCGAATGAGGTCCGTTTTGGAGATAATGTTTGGGTTTTTCGTGGAGAGGCATAGCGTATGATGTGGAGTGTCCTACATTTCATGGACTGTCTGATGGGGCGGAGAGTGCGATGCATTGTTATACATACCCTTAAAGTATGAATAAAAACATACTGGGGGGGAAGGGGGGGTAGGGAGTTAGGG